AATTTATCCTTCCTTATGAGACACCATACAAAACAAAATAGAAGAATGATTTTAGAAAGGGATATAATGAAATTCCTTGATTGGATCTTCTCAGTGAAACGATCCATTTTCTTTTATTTAATTAATTGGATTTGATGGATTCAACTAACCCATTTTCATGAATTAAAAAGGAGAATGGTCTTATTCGAAACGCCCCGTTATCTTCAACCAATTATGTGCTTCAATATAATTACCCGGAGTAAGCGCTATAGCTTGTTTCCAATACTCAGCAGCTTGATCGGACCAAGCCTCCGCAATTTCAGAATCACCCTGTTGAATGGCCTGTTCCCCCCGGTCGGAATAGGTAAGTCAATTCCTTTCCTTAGAACCGTACTTGAGAGTTTCCTACCTCATACGGCTCAGCAAACCTCATACGGCTCAGCAATCAGTTCTTTAGACGTTAGACGTCCCGTGCTACCCTATCTAACTGAATTCCATTTCTGAGAAATTTATCCAATTTTATTGGGTTAACCAGAAGAAGTTAATTACATAAGTTTCAAACTCTAATTTTTATCAATAAATACGTTTTATCTTTTCTCCCACCTTCAGAAGAATGAAACATAGGTATGGTATTTGCCCATATCGTTAGAATTTTCTGAAAGGTAACTATCTCGCTTTCATATATGAAATTCATATAGTATAGAATTTTTGAAAAAGACTTTCTTCTACTTCTATATAAGATAAGAAAAAAGACTTACTCTCTTTGGGATCTGATGCTACACCGCTGCTCAATACCTTAGTGGATCGACTCTATTACATAAGTTGATTCCTCATTTTTATCTTATATCATGAGATAAATAAGCAGTTCTTATTGTATTAACTGAGAACCTCACTAATTGATCTTTACGGTGCTTCTTTTCTTCTATCAATTCGATCCTTTATCCATAGAAAAAGTATATAGGCCACACCCATTTTTTCATATTTGGTATTTTGTTCCCGTGAAATCTCTTTCTTTGCTACAGCTTATAAAAATCGTTGCTTTGGACGATGCATATGTAGAAAGCCTATTTTTTTTCTAGTATTTCATTTACTAGCCGATTTGATCCTTTTTCCTTCTTTCTATAGTCTATAGTGGAGATAGTCGCACGTAATGACAGATCACGGCCATATTATTAAAAGCTTGTGGTAAGAATGGATTCCGTTCTAGTGCCCGAAAATAATATTCCAAAGCCTTCGTATGTTCTCCATTACTTGTGTGTATAAGGCCTATGTTATAGAGTATATAACTTCGATCATAGGGATCAATTTCTGATCGCGTAGCTTCATAATAATTTTGTAAAGCTTCCGCGTAATTTCCTTCAGATTGAGCCGACATCCGTTACGGTCGTCATTCTATTCAAAGAATCCCCGTTTCAGAATCGTACGTGAGATTTTCTTTCATCTCATACGGCTCCTCCTTTCTGTGCATAGTATTAAAAAGGAATAATTCGTGGGATCCAAAATAAATATCCTTTTATGAACTGATAGGGGCTGGTATTTTTACAAGAAATCCCTAGTCATCCTTCCTGCAAGAGGTTTTTTTCTTAACACCAATCATATAAGTGTTAGATAGAAATGGTAACTCCAACAATTTCTTTGTCCCTAACGCCCCTATTTCCAGGAATTAGTCACTTCAACGATCTTCGATGGTTATACGGGTATCCAAAATACAAACGAGATGGATGTTTGTTGTCCCAACCATTCTTCTTAGTCCCGATACCAATAAGTAAAAGGGGTAATTTATAACAAAGTTTTCGTCTTGTTGATTCCTAGGTGTAGTGCTTCTTCCCCTATGCCACCTATTAGTACTAGTAGAATAGACTAGGATTGACCTGCAATTGCAATATAGAACCTATAGGTGTAACCTTTCGCTCAATACTAAAATCGACGATTGAAGCATCTGAGGCCGCATCAATCGAGGATACACGACAGAAGGCATTGTTCTATCTCCAAACTTCACCTTCACCAAGCGTAGGTTTATTTCCATATCATTTTTTTCTTTCTATCCTCAACCTGAAATATGTCTCTTTCTCGTAAGACTGATAGCTAAAAAAGAAAAAAAAAAAAAAAAGAATCAAATCGCACCATCTCTGTAATAGGTAAATGCCTCTTTTTCTCCTGAAGTTGTCGGAATTATTCGTAATAAGATATTGGCTACAATTGAAGAGGTCTTATCAATAAAATTTCCATTTATCCGAGATCTAGGCATAATTAGCAACCCATTCTATAATTCTTTTCATTTCCCCTCGAGAAAATGATCTCACAAACAAAGGAATTGTACAGTACGAAATAACATAAAAAGAGACTAATTCTAAAAAAAAAATATAGACTTTCCACTCAAATTGTGCCCTTTTGGCAGGGAGAGATAGGAAATATTTGAATTGGATTTCATCCAAATTTTGTAGTATCCCAATGAATGGAACTATTACAAATTTCATTTAACTATGTTTAAGAATCAAGGACTTTATGTTCCTACACTACGAACTCGAGAAGTTTTGATTTGATCATGATTCAAAGAGGAAAAAAAAGAATAGAATAATTATTCTATAATAAAGTCACCATCATTTTTTGTTTGTATAACGTGTATACACTATACAATCGAAATAGAAAAACCTATGGAACAATTCATCCATTTGTAATAGATCTATGGGGTAGGTAATTAGAGGAGTTACCATTGATAAATCTGGGATTGGAAAAGTCTTTTTTATTCCTATAGAACCATAGTCTAAAAGTAACCATAGTATAAAAAATGGATCCTTCGGTTTATTTATTCTAAGTTAAGTCATTGTTTCCGGTATAAGATAAATATAATCCAAATAAGAAAAGATCGTCGTCTTAACAAACATTAATGGATATCCCCCCTTTTCATTAACAAGAAAAAAAAGTTTTTTATTCTTTTACCTATACCTAGAATAGAAGTAAAAGAAATATGGAATATTTGGATTTGGAGATTTTAGAAAAAGTTTTACATTTCTATTAGAATTAGAATAGATTGGTTGTACCTGTACTGCAATAATATGAATTACTCGCTATTCACTCGGTTTATGATCAATAATAAGATTATGTTATGTAGGAGAGATGGCCGAGTGGTTCAAGGCGTAGCATTGGAACTGCTATGTAGGCTTTTGTTTACCGAGGGTTCGAATCCCTCTCTTTCCGTTTCTGTACCTTCGCCTAATTCACTTACCTAACACAATGTATCAAATAACAATTTATACCATTATTTCTATTCTATAAGACCCTTATTTGATAGAGATTTTCTATTCCTAATTACTGTGGTATGTAAAAAAAAATACCGAAAAGCACGAAAAAAGAATGAGAATTTTACTGCCGATTGTTGTGATACATAAATTCGAAAAATCTGGATAAAAAAGCCCTTAGCTTAAACTTAGATTTCTATTAGATATATATATATCATATCGGCGAAAAGCGGGCAAAATTGTCCAAATCTTTCCCTGTTATTTTTGTTAGGTCAAGTCTGACGAGAATAATATTCTACGACTAAGAGCTCATTTATTTTCAAACCGATCCATTTACTATCTATTATTTGATTTACTAATCCTTTATTATGGAATGAGTCAATAGTCAAATGTTTTGGCACCTCCTCGTGGGAGGATGAAGCAATATTATTTTGAATCAGAGCTTTCGATCTTTGCTTATCCTTTGTAGCAATAATATCTCGGGGTTTGCAACGATAACTTGGTATATCTACTATACGACCATTAACTAAAATATGTCTATGGTTAACTAATTGCCTGGCTCCCGGAATGGTCGAAGCCATGCCCAATCGAAAAAGGATGTTATCCAAACGCATCTCAAGTAGTTGTAGTAAAACCTGACCTGTTGATCCTTTGGCTTTTCCAGCGATATGCACATATCTAAGTAATTGTCGCTCTGTCAGACCATAATGAAAGCGCAATTTCTGTTTTTCTTCTAGACGAATACGATATTGTGATCTTTTACCAGAGCGCAATTGGGTTTTAAGATCACTTCCGGATCTAGGTCTTTTACTAGTTAGTCCTGGTAAAGCCCCCAGACGGCGTATTTTTTTGAAACGAGGTCCTCGGTAACGAGACATAAAAGCTCCTTTAATTATTGAAATTTACAGAAAAAATCGAAATGAAATTAAGACTGAACTAAAGCTAAAGCATAAACAAAGCACAGAAAAATCTACCAAAGTACTACAAACAAGAATGAAATGGATTGTATCAATATAATATACAGGTTTTTTTGTATATGTTTTATTTTATATATTTATATTTTTTATTTATTTATATTTTATTTGTTATTTATATTTTTTTATATAATTTATATTTTATATATAATATATATTATTTTGTTTGATTATTATTATATATATTTTATATATATTTATATTTAATTTATAACAATTATATAATATACTTATAATAAATATACTTTACTTATAATAATTATATTTATATATATAATTATATTTATATATTACTATATAAAAATAATATATTATAAATATATTAGTAATATGTAATATATAAATTAAATATATTTTTTTAAAATTAAATAGTTATTTATCGAGGTTAAGGCTACCTTTTATGTTTGTTCTGTAGAGGTCTAATTACTCTAATCTTTTATTCAGGGAAAAAGCCAGCTATCGGAGTCGAACCGATGACCATCGCATTACAAATGCGATGCTCTAACCTCTGAGCTAAGCGGGCTCATATAACAGAAAACAAAAAAAAATGCATAGGAATTCAGGAAATCGCGAGGATCCTCACTATTAGCAATGCATTTTTTTTTTCTTCTTTCTTATCTCAACCTCATACGTATTGTATATAATATATATATATATATATTATATTTATTATCTTATATATTCCATACATACATTCCATACAGTTCCATATTATATATAAGCCATAACATCATGCCATAACATCATATGCTCTACTGTTATTATATGGTATATATGTAATATTACATACCGTAAATATATTATTACA